TTAGAAGAAAAAAATAATGCCTATACTCTATACTATAGTAAAACGACTAATCAGTTATTTTTTTCTTTCATCGCCCCAAACATACCAATATGAGCACCGATGGTACGTAAATGTAACTCGTTGTTTAAGCAACTATTCAGAGTTCCTAGAGCTCCCTGTAAGGCTTGTTGTAAAACCCGCTGTTGGACTTGATTAATCGCCCTTTGTTGTTCAAAATGAATGGTTTCATTTTTGTAATTTTCTAATTGTTCCAAAGTTGTATAAATTGAATTTATTAAATTCAATTTTTCCCGTTCGATCTCAGAATAACCATTCACTCGAAACCGATCTGCTTCCGTTTCTACTTTCCTTAAGCGGGCCCGGGCCTTTTCCAGCTGTTCAACGGCTCCTTCCCGTAGTTCTTCTGAATTTCGAATAGTTCTCAAGATTCTCTGTTTTCGATTATCTAATAAATCACTTAATGAAAGTAGATTCTCTTTCCATTCATTTCAAAATGTCTATGATCTCTTCCCGAACCAAACATGAATCTTTCAATTCATTTGGCTCTCACACTCAATTCCTTATAGGAAATTTCCCTATCTTTATTTTGTAATGAGCCTATCCTCTTTTCTCTGTTTCTAAAAAGATTGAAAAATCTTGAAAATGATTACCAATACAAGACCAAAATATTTGGAGGACTCTTCTGACCAAACAAATAATTGTCAGCAAAGTTGTTTTTTTTTCTTCAAGTCCAAAGAATTCTTATTAATTTATACGTAGGTCATCGATTCCGCATTGTATAAAAGAAGGTGTTAAACACCCGTTTTTCCAATTTTTCATCGTAAAGAGAATTCAAGCCATTTTATCGACATGAGTGTTCTATATCGAAAAAATTCCAACAATTCCATTTTTGGAAACCATTTCGGTATTAACATAGTGGTAGAAAGAGTACTACATTGCGTCTAAACTTCAAACTTCTTAGTTTTAACCATGATAATAGTCCAAAATTCTTGGTTGATAGAGAATCAAAGTAGATTTACCAATGAATCACGAAATGCTATGGTTCTTCACTATTTTTTTTTCTTAATTTATTCAGAAGTCATTCGCGGGATCATGCACATTTTCCTAGTTATAACGAAAAAAAAGTGCAGTTGGTTGGATCCAATCTATTCTTTGAAATAAACAACTCGCACACACTCCCTTTCCAAAAAAAATCAATACACCTAGCACTACACTTAGATTTATTAGATTTGTTGCTAAAATATCGGTATCAAACCCGAAACTTCCGGCGGATGGCCAGTAACTCAAGCAAAGAAAAGAATCGGTTATGTTTTTCATATGATCGCATCTCCTCTTATGGATAGACTAATTATCTTTCTACGATTCCTATTTTTCGATTTTTTTATTCGTTTTTTTATATGATATTTATAGAATATTTCTATTCTATAGAATAATTATTTTATTAATAAAAATAAAATTCCCATTTCTTACTATTAATTCATATTAATTATTAGTAAGAATATTACTATAATAAGAAGAATATTCTATATATTCGAGAATGAGAATATAGAATATATTTATTAATAAATATATTCTATATTTTGAATTGGTTAGTCAATTGAAAGATTCCCCATAAGAATGATACTTATTAGAATTAGATACTAGTTCTTATGTCAATTGCAAAATCTCTAGTTGTTTTCAACACTTTCTAAATTCAAAAAAAAAAAGCAAGAGCAGCAAAGAAAGTCCATGGAAAAAAGAATATGTATTTTTCTTTTTCTATTTTTTGTTTAAGATTAAACAAAAGGATTCGCAAATAAAAGCGCTAATGCTACAACCAGCCCATAAATAGTTAAAGCTTCCATAAAAGCCAGACTAAGTAATAAAGTACCCCGTATTTTTCCCTCTGCTTCCGGTTGTCTCGCAATCCCTTCTACAGCTTGCCCTGCAGCTGTGCCTTGACCAACTCCAGGTCCAATAGAAGCAAGCCCGACGGCCAACCCAGCAGCAATAACAGAAGCGGCAGAAATCAGTGGATTCATGATAAGTTCCTCCTATCCCAAATAAAATAAAGAAAAGAAATAGTTAATGATATAATCAACCAAGAAATTATGACTTAATTATTTAATTCTGAATATTTATCTTTATCTAGTCGAAGTGTAATTCAAAATTTCAAGAAATAATAATATTTATTGAACTATCCGAATTACTTCGATATTTCTTTTTTCGTTTCTACCCGTGTAGTTTTTTGTGAATACATACAATTTTTGTTCTTATCTTACCTTAAATTTTGAACCATTCTTTAAATTCTTCGTTCTTTCTTTTTCTTGATTTCATTTTTTTAGTCATTCAATATTCAATTCACAATTACAACCGATGAAACGGAAGGTCTTCGTTTTTTGAATTCCCATCTAAATTTTTTATAGTAGTAGCAGGGCAAATTTAGATAACTAGTCATCTATAACTAGTTAATATCTAATATGACATATACATGTGTTTCTTCCATACCGTAAACCAATTTGTTGTGTCTTAGATTCAATCGGATTCGAGAATCATTCTTTGAAACCTCCAAAAAAGAAAGAGTTGTCTTATAGCGATTAGATTCTATATATACACCTAGTTCGACCCCCTCACTCCTACTCTATTTTTTTTTGAATCTCGATTTTTTTGAAAGCCCCTTATTTTATTCATTATTATCCCATTCCCATATGGATAGAATCAATCTAAATCAATTCGTTAGACCGAATTCTTACATAGAAATATCAGAATTTGAGTGATCTAAATGTGATTTTAGATTTTTTTTATTTATATTTATGAAAATGAATTATCTTTTGGTCAATCATTGAATTGAATGTGAATGAAACGAGAATCTGTTCTAGTTCTATATAACATCTTTTTTTAATCACATGTCGTAAACCATACGAAATTATAGTTCCTAATATCTAATATACTAATATCTTCAAATCTAATAATATAATATACTAATATACTAATATATTCAAATCTAATAATATAATAATCTATTTTAGAATCTAATAATATTATAATAATATTAAATAACCTAAAAAAATAATTTAATATGTTATAGTTCTAATTGAATGAACAAAATAATAATAATAATAATAATAAAAGGATCTTCATTAAATTGGTCAAACAAAGAGTATTTTTAGGAAAAATAGGAAAGAGATCTATCTAAAAGATCTTTTTCCTATTTTTTTTTTACAATTCCCTGGTAATTTTTTATATTTTATTATTCTATTACACTAAATCGTATACTTATTTTATTTATACCTTATCCTTTTTGCATCTTTCTTTTTTTGGGGGAGGTGGATAATCCTTCTTTTTAGTATTATTAATTTTTCAAATTTCTTTCTATTTTTTTTATTCTAAGTAGATTATCGTGAGCCGCTCATACTTTGCGGCGGGCTAAACTAAAAAAAAAGACTATTTCAATAACTAGTCAATGATGACCTTCCATGGATTCACCTATATAAGCCGCAGCTAAAGTAGCAAAAATAAGAGCTTGAATACCGCTTGTAAATAATCCAAGGAACATAACAGGTATAGGAACTACTAAAGGTACTAACGAAACAAGAACAACAACTACTAATTCATCAGCTAATATATTTCCGAAAAGTCGAAAACTAAGCGATAAGGGTTTTGTGAAATCTTCTAAGATGTTAATCGGTAAAAGGATTGGAGTTGGTTGGATGTATTTACCAAAATAAGCCAATCCTTTTTTTGAAAGACCCGCATAGAAATATGCTACTGACGTAAGTAAAGCTAATGCAACAGTAGTATTTATATCATTTGTGGGTGCAGCTAACTCTCCATGAGGTAACTTTATAATTTTCCAAGGCAAAAGAGCCCCTGACCAATTCGAAACAAAAATAAATAGAAACAGAGTTCCAATAAATGGAACCCACGGACCATATTCTTCTCCAATCTGAGTTTTGCTCACGTCTCGAATGAATTCAAGTACATATTCAAAGAAATTCTGACCGGAAGTGGGAATAGTTTGCGGATTTCGAACAACTAGAATGGTTGAAACTAATAAGATAGCAATTACAACCCAAGAGGTAATAAGTACTTGGGCATGTACTTGGAAATCTCCTATTTGCCAATAGAAATGTTGACCTACTTCCACAGCAGATATCTCATATAATCTATTTAATGTGTTGATGGAACATAATAGAACATTCATATTGCCCGGCCCTCTAAAAGAAAAAAATATAACTTGAAAGGGAATTATTTTGATTCAAACATTTTCTTTTTTACTTATCTACTTTCATTTTCTATTTTGAATACCTACTAATCACATAATATTTCTGTTTGTTCTTTTTCTATTTTTCTTTTTGCAGAATTTTGTAATGGTATAATAACCGATTCCATAAATAATCTATGAATCCCCCCAACCAAATCAAATACAAATAATTTATTTATCTTATTATTAATCAAAAATTTCGTATATAGCTAGAACGACCCTCACAAATTGCAAATACTAATTTGTTAAGAATTAATCGGATTGAAGCTATAGCATCATCATTAGCTGGAATCGAAATATCTGCGAGATCCGGGTCACAATTTGTATCGATTAAACAAATCGTTGGAATTCCCAAAGTGATACATTCTCGAAGAGCCGTATATTCTTCTTGCTGATCAACGATTATTACAATATCGGGTAACCGCGTCATATATTTAATGCCACCCAGATATGTTTCCAAGTGAGATAATTGTCTCTTCAACATAGCAGCATCTCTTTTTGGAAGACTGTTGAGTTTCCCCGTCCTTTGCTCCGTTCTCAAGTCCCTGAACTTACGAAGTCTCGTTTCTGTAGTATACCAATTCGTTAACATACCGCCGAGCCATTTTTTATTAACATAATGACATCGAGCTCTTATTGCAGCCCGTGTTACTGAATCGGCTGCTTTTTTTTTGGTACCAACAATTAAGAATTGTTTTCCTCTGCTTGCTGCATCAAAAACCAAATCACAAGCTTCTGATAAAAAACGAGCAGTTCGAGTAAGATTTGTAATATGAATACCTTTACGCTTTGCGGATATATAAGGTGCCATTCGAGGATTCCATTTTCGAGTACCATGACCAAAATGAACTCCTGCTTCCATCATCTCTTCAAAAGTTATGTTCCAATATCTTTTTGTCATTTATCCCCACACTTTTAAAATTTTTAAAATTGAAAAAAAAGAGACCAGGTATCCTGAAATAGAAATAAATAATTGTTCCGATGGAACCTTATCTTTTATCGAAGATTGGCCTTTAATACATAATCAGGCCATTCATTTTTTTTTATATTTATTAGTATTATTTATTATACTTGATTACCAAATCAAATGACTGCATTTAAAGGGATGAATCGAATCTGCTTGTAGGAATCATTAAATCCTAAATTTCTGATGTATCACATAAATTCTTTGAAATGAAAAAATCAAATAATTTTCTGTGATGGAACAAAATATTTCTAATTTCTACCTCGAATAAATTCTTTTTTTTTTCCAAGGTAATCTTGTTATGTTGCCTTGACCGTGAACGGTGCATTATTTTTTTGAATCCGGTACCAACGGGTATCATTCCCCCTAAAACAACATTCTCTTTCAGACCTTTCAACCAATCGATACGACCCCGAAGAGCGGCTTTTGCTAAAACTCTAGCAGTTTCTTGAAAACTCGCTTCGGATATGAAACTTTGAGTATTCAAAGATGTTTTTGTTATTCCCAATAATAGAGCTCGGTAACAAATCGCTTCTTCCAAGGCACGCCCCGTTCGTTCGGCTCGCAATAATCCAATTAGTTCGCCAGGTAAAAATACATTAGACATTCCATCTTCTGAAACCAAGACTTTTGATGTTATTTGACGCACAATAATTTCTATATGTCTATTATGGATGTGTACTCCCTGGGATCGATAAACCTTTTGGATTTTATTAACCAAAGAAATACGACTTTGCGCTATAGTTAGCTCAGCACCAATCAAGAATCCCCACGGAATGCCGAGAATTCTTGTTATACACTCGTTCCAAGCATCAATTCTCTTTTCTAGGTTCATCGATATTGAATCAATCGAACGTACTTCTAATATCTGTTCAACTTTTGGAAGACCCTGTGTTATATCACCGGATCTCGATTTTTCATATATAAATGTAACTAATATATCTCCTTCATAAAGGATTTCTCCATAATGGCCATGAATAGTTGCTCCCGGAGTCGCCAAATAAGGGTTAGCCGATCTTATTATTACAGAATCAATTTGAACAGTTATAACTTGACCCGATTTTAGTTTTAGGTGTGGTCCATTTTTCGTTTGAGCTATACATATATTTTCACAAATAAATTGCCCAAGACTAATTATTGTAAACGTTTTTTCATAATAATTATGATTGAGAAAATACCAATTCAAATGGAATGGATTTAAAACGATGTTACTGTATAGATCGGGTTTATAAATTTTCTCGTTTTCGTCCATTAAATAATATTTTATTACTTGAAAAGTTTCCTTTAATTTGTCAAGTTGCAAATTTTTAGTTATTGAGATCTGATTATGAGTTATTAAACGGTAAAATGAATAAAAATTTGCAATTTGAAGGGCTATTCCTAAAGGTCCTAACGAATTCTTAATTGAAATTATAGGATCTTTTTTAAATTTATTAATTCCTTTTTTTATCCCATTGTGATATTTTACGTTGTTGAATGGTCTCATTTGAAAACAATTAGATGATGACAAAATTATCAAAGATCGGCATTCTTTATTTCTATTCAACAACATACGAATAGTTCCGTGATTTTGGCTAAGTGATTGTTGAATTTTTCCCTTAGAATGAATAGAATAAAATGGATTGATATTGATCCGATCCGATTCATTATCCGAGATCAATCCTGAACCAGATGGGTCATTCCTTTTTCTGATATACGAAGTATGAGATTTCACTAAGTCAATTCTTAAGAAATACTCAATCAAACCATTTGTACTTACTTCAACAAAGGAAGCGAGAGCCTCTTCAATAGAAGAACTTTTTTTGTCTTGATTCCAATTCAAAACTAAACAAGTCCGAACTAATTGAATCCTTGTGTCGGAAATTCCCTGAATGGATTTTCCATTTCCATAAAGAATATAATTGAGAACTTTAAGTTCCAGATTATCCCTTTCCTGGAATAGATCTTTGGGAAAAAGTTTTACAAAATTGATACTGTCCGGTATTTCATATAGAATTACAGGTCGAACCAAAACAAAATATTTTTTCTTGGTAGTTGCGATCCATTGGACATAGGTCCAATTTTTCATTTTTTTTGATTCCTTCAAATTTTTTTTTTTTACCGTTCCGGGTGGTATCAAGATGGCACTGTGTCGGGATATCTTATGCATCTCTCCAGGAAAATGGATATCTCCAGAAAAGATTTTTAATTCAATCTTTTTTTTTTTTTTTTCCAATCGGACCAATCCGCCTACTCGACTTCTTATATTTAAAGTGATTGGTGTTCCTATTCCAACGATACTATTATTCCGTACCATTATGGAAGAAGATTCGGGTAAAATATGCACTTCTTCGGGAATAAAAAAAAATCGATCTACTTTGATTTGGTATTTTGGCTTTAATTCTTTGATTCCTCGATACTCAATTAAATCTTCTTTTTGAAAAATGGAATGAATTCCTATAGTTCTATATTTAGTAATTCCTGAACTCTGTCTTCTGTATTGAGGATCATCGAAATAAGCAAAAATACTATTTCTATGAAATATACCATTGATAGGTATTTCAATCGAGACACCGGAAGGGGGCATTAGTTCGTTCTTTCGTTCTTGAATCGATTGGAATGGAAATGGAATAATGAATCTATTTCTTCGCCTTTTTGCCAATAAATCCGAAGTATCGTGAAAAATAGCAGGATACATAAAATGACAATGATCCATACATATGATTTGATTCAATATTGAATAATCGGTAATCCCCCTTTCTTTTTCTTTTGTACCAAAAGTATTGAAACTCAATAATTTATGTTTTACTTGATCATTACTTACTAAAAGGTTCGAAATATTTCTTTTTCCGATAGAAGGAGAATGAATGTTAATTTGATCTTGATCCTTGCGAAGTAAAAAATAGATTGCATCAGACCTGCACGATTTTCCTGATAATATCCATAAATGACTTGTTTTTGGTAAGATATGTACATTACTATACATAAATTCTGATGCATGGTACACATCGGTACTCCAATGCATTTCCCCTTCTGAGTCAGAATAAATATGTTTTCGAACCCTTTCTTTCAAATTAAAAGTATATGTTCCCGCGCGGATCTCAGCAATCACTTGTTCTGATTTTACATATTGATCATTTTGAACTAATAGAAAACTTTTTGGTGGAATAATCACGTTATGTATAATATCGTCACTTTCAATAGTTACATACAAGTCTATATTACATAGAAAAGCAGGATATCCATGACGTGTACGTGTAGGCTGAACTAAATCCTCATTAAATTTTATTTTTCCATTCGAGGGGGCTCGCACATATTCTGCAGTACCCCCTGTGAATACTCCACCAGTATGAAAAGTTCTTAATGTTAGTTGAGTGCCCGGTTCTCCAATAGATTGACCAGCAATAATACCTACAGCTTCTCCCAATTCTACCAGGTCCCCATGAATAGGACTCCGGCCATAACACAATCGGCAGATCCAAGACGTATTCCTACAGGTAAAGGGGGTTCGAATAAATATTGGTTGTGTTTGAAGAGTTATTAATCGATTGATAAGTCCAATTCCAATATCTTGATTTCTAACGACAATGCATCGTGAACCTATATATATATCGTCTGCTAATACACGACCAATTAATGTTTGTATCAAAATTCTTTCTGGCATCATTCCATTCCGGGTATTCACAGAAATCCCTCGAATGGTACCGCAATCTGTTCGACGTACAACAATGTGTTGAACCACTTCAACAAGTCTACGTGTAAGATATCCAGCATCTGATGTTCGTACAGCAGTATCTACAACCCCTTTACGGGCTCCGTAGCAAGAAATGATATATTCTGTTAAAGACAGTCCTTCACGTAAATTGCTTTGAATGGGTAAATCAATCATTTGTCCTTGTGGATCTGACATTAATCCCCTCATTCCTACTAATTGGTGCACTTGAGATGCATTTCCTCTAGCTCCTGAAAAAGACATTATATGGACTGGATTAAAAGGGTCAGTCATCCTAAAATTAGGAGTCATTTCTTGTCGCAAATATTCGCTTGTAGCATACCATATTTCAATGGATTGGCGTAATTTTTCTACCGCATGTACATTCCCATAATGATGATGTTTTTCCAAAATCAAACTTTGTTGTTCAGCATCTTGGACTAGCCATCCTTTAGAAGGTATTGTTAAAAGGTCATCAATTCCTAATGAAATAGATGTAGCAGTAGCTTGACGGAACCCTAGAGTCTTTACTTGATCCAGGATGTGTGATGTATATGCCATTCCGAAATGATCTATTAATCTGCTAATAAGTCGTTTAATGGCAGTTCCACCTATCACGTTATTGTGAAAGACTAGATTGGTCCGTTCTGCCATAAGTACCTCCATATTCCACTCAGTGGGATTCGGTTCGACAATGAATTTGAGTGAATGATTGGAAAACTTCCTTTTCTTTATCTTTATTCACGTAGAAAATGTAAAATTATGATCCTAGTTGAATCGAGAAGAGCTGAATTTACACCAGTATCATAAATTTACCTAGCTTAGATACCAACCATCTATATGATTAGATACCATATGAATAGGCCCGGCAAAAACCTTGTATAGCTTCTTCGATTTCTCGATAAAAAGAAATATGACCAACAGTGGTTCGAATGTATATACAACGAATTTCTTTTTTTATACTTCTTATTACTAAATAATGCCCATAAATCTCATAATAGGTACCCAAAGATTCATAGTGAACTTCGATAGGAACTTCTCTTGAAGACATAATGCATTGATCTAGTCGCCACCGGAGCCAAAAAGGACTGTCGAAATTTAT